AGCATCACGTTGGCTTTGAAGCCGCTGCATGGTACTGGCATTTTGTAGACGTGGTTCGGTTATTCCTATTTGTATCTATCTATTGGTGGGGAGGTATATGAAGGAACGAATAAATGGATTGAGGAATGAGAGCTCGAAGACAAAGAGAACCGGGCTTTTCCAAAGAATGACTGCAGCTTTACCACTCCCTTTGATTATCATATACAAAAAGGTCTTTTCCACTTTCCTATCAAATCTCTCTCTATTCTGGCACATAAATGAAGGGATCGAAGAGATTATGGCAGATCATGTTCACCAAGAAATGACCCGCAATTTGATCTTGGTCTATTTGAGATTGTTCCTTTTAATCGTAATCAAAGATGTTTTCTTGTCTCTCGTTTTCTTTTCCGAACAAATCGAAGAACCTAATGGATCGAACTCATCCTTGTTTCAGGCAAGCATTAGGACTTGAGTTCTAATGAGCCGACTCTATACTATAGGGCTGACTTGCCTGCTGAGCTTTGCCTCGCCCCTCCGCATCTGCAATCTTTCGTTCTTTATCTCCGGCCTGCTTAGTGCCCTACTGGAACCGGCTTGACTTTTTTTGCTACGGCTTTCGCTACGGTTCCCCGTCCGGGTGGTCACTATGGTTGGCGTACGTCACCCCCAAAGGCGAAGGTCGCCTAGGCAAAAGAAGGGCCTGATTGAATGCTGCGCTAAGCTTCGCTCAACCCGTGAAATGAGGGCGAATGGATGGATGGTTGCCCTCTTGCCCAGTTGGACCGGTTCGGTCTATCCCATAACCGAAGGTAGGCGCCCTTATTCTCGAAGGAATGACCTTGAGAATGGGTAAGAGTTGAGCTTCGCTTCCTCTAATCCCAGGGGTCGGATAGAAATGCGTGTGTGGTCTTGCCCAAGAGGCGAAAGACCCAAAGCTCAAACAGCATTAAGCCGAATTACATGAAATGGTATGACAGATTGAACAAGACTCAAGGAGTGCAAGAAATATTCCAGGCATCTTGGGTAGCAGATGCAATAGCTGCATCGATAACAGTTATCCCGAAAGATGTATAACAGTTGGAATATAATAGGCCATTTTTCAAGGAAAAAAATTTTTCATTTTCTGGGGGAGTATGCTCTTGGAATACTGGAAGATGCAGCTGTCATCGGGGGGCAGGGTGCGACGAGAAAGAGTTACGAAAGAAGGAATTGGGGAAAGAATTTCTTGGATTTCACTTCGCATAGGAAAAAGGAGTTTGTCGGGAAGCACAACATGAACCACAATGAATAAAAGGTTATGGCCGCCGCTATGACTCCAGTACCCCTTTACCAGGGGATAGTTTGACCCATTATAACAACTCATGGGAGTCTTTTTCGCCAAACAACAGGCTAAGGGGCGATCACCCAAGCAATTGATTCGGTTTCGCAAAGATCTTTCTATCCGAAAAATTCACCAGCGGTCCAGATCTAATGAGCGGAGAGAAGTCTTAATTCAAAGGCACCTGCGCAAGAACTTCTTCAGAAAGGGGGGAGTTTAAGCTGTACATATCAAAATTTCATGTTGGTTGATCAATGGGCATCTCTTACTTTATTGGGTGGTTTCACACAAAGAGTTTCGCCATCAAGTTTCGATGGTAGAGGAGAAGTCGTTTGTTTGACGACTTTTTTTCTAATGTTGTATGATTTTCTATTATAAAATGACTCTTCCTTTTATTTCACACAGAGGTTTCGCTTCCTTATCCTCTCTCTTTAAGCAGATGAGGCTTCTATAGCGGTGATAAAAATTCCATCGATCTCTGATAGGGCGGAAGGATGAGAAGGCCGACATGTTAGTTAAGCTATACTTGTCTTTATTCTTAAGCTCAAAGCTTATAGTCTTTCGACAAGAATCCAAGTCTAAGTTTGAGTCGGTAGTCTCTGAGCCTTCTACTTCAACCTCTAGTCTTATTTATAATAGAGTGAGTGAGAAGTGTGTGCTACTGTGTAAACGGTATATTCGTAGGATGTTCGATATTCCTATAGATGTCGGACTCTGCTGGTATCCTGTTTGGACTTCGTCCCCAGTACCTTTCAAATAGAGCCCTTAAGTAAGAGCTCTTTTTTTTTCCCTTTTTTCCGGAAATTATTTTCCATATCATTATTGAACAAAGGAGTTCTACTCGGGCCTCAGTTTCCGACCAGGCCCTGGGAGACTGCTTGAGCCCATAGATAGATAGCTTTCAAAGTCTGCAAACCTTGTTCTCCTCCCCCTTACACAACCGGGTTGAGGACTCATGTAAACTTCTTCCTGTAGGTCCCCGTTCAGGAAGGCATTTTGAACATCTAATTGGAACAGAGGCCAATCTCGATTCGCAGCAATAGAGAGCAGGAGACGAACAGACTTCATCTTGGCTACCGGGGCAAAGGCTTTCTCGTAATCTATCCCATATGTTTGAGTAAAGCCTTTATTTAGCTACTAACCTGACCTTTTCCTCCTTTCCCCCATAAAGCTTCTCTTCACCCAGTCCCATATCCAATTAGTAGATGGGGAGACTCAAAATAAAACAAGACGCATTGCCTGTGATTCCTTTTGATAATGAATGAAAGCATTACCTTTTTAGCTTTATTTTCCGGTAGTTGATAGGGACTCGCCTGCTAGGCATCCCGTATCGTACAGATCAGATGATCGTAGACCACCCTTGGTTGTGCTACATCCGGTCAGGCCAGTCAGCTGGTTCGGGGTAATGGACGGAGAGTGGGCATGTGGTCTCCCTGTCGATCTCTTTCTGGACAACATGGATTTCTTGACCTCGTCTTTCTTCGCCAATTTTCTTTCCTTCCGGTGTGATTGCATTAAAACAACTTTCCCCTGTAAAGCCACTATTCAAAATGGAGCTTGACGTGGAAGGGGGGATGATAACGAAAGGCTGAGAGCAGTGCCCGCTCCCTTGTGTTTGAGGGAGTTGGTGCGAGCTGGATTTACCACCCTCGGCCCCCAATGCTCTATTATCGATGCATCAACAACATAATAGTAGGCGATCAAGGTTACAGCGTCTCCCCGCCGATCCGCCTCAATAAATGACTCGCCCGGGCTTTCTGTCATTCAAGGGAAGGCTCATGCCCTCAATCGAAACCATCCACCAATGATTCAATAGATTCGATTACATATGGTTGTTTTCACCCATAATAGTGTTACGAATCCGCCCTATATAACAGACCGTCCTCTTTCAAGATCCGTGCATTTGTGGTTCCAACGTTTCCAGAGCTATTCCAACTCGCTGCTTTCTCCTCTAATGAGTTCATAAATGGTTGTTCCTGCCGGGCTGAACCCCTACTGGGATAGGAACTGATCAATTTTAGCTTCCCTTCATAACGAGATTGAACTTCCCAAGCAGACTTTATATGTCTTGTGTCCATCACGACCTTCATCATATACGTATGCAAGTAGCTAAATTGCCGGGTTCGGAAAGAAAGGCACTACTTCCCCCTCTGCATCCCTTATTGGAATAATAGGGAAGGAAAGACCTTGCCTCACACCGGAAGCCCCTATCGTCGATGATACTTCTTTTTGGGGAGAAGTAGAGCAACAACTCAAAGTCGAATTACTTATGTGCAAGAGAGGTACATCTTCCATAACCGACTACTTGAATCGTTTCAAAGCTATTTGTGAGTTGAGTTGTTGGCTGCTATTCAGAAATCTGTTTCAGATGATGATAAAGTAATGTATATCTTGGACGGGCGGGCTGGATATGGTCTTTGTCACTTCGGTGTCTATGAGGGTTCCCTTTCCCCCATTCAGTGAACTTAGGTCGCTCCTGCTGGCTGCCCGTTACAAGCCTATGCCCGCCTCCTCCACTCCTCTGGCTACTGATTATGCGTTAGTCAGTCAGGTTCAGCAAACCACATCTGATAATCGAGGACGGGGCAGAAATGACCGGGGTCAGGGCGGAGCTCAGACAACATCCTGATTTTCATCTATATCAGCTCGAGCGAGAAAATCCACTTTATTTTTTTAATCAAGTAAGGGAGAACTGGGAGGCGCAGCTCGGGCCTAGAGATGTGCGTACCCTCGACGAGAGGGTTCCAAACCTAATTAAGTAAGTAAGATTTCAAGAAGAATAAATTAACCTCCGTCTTTTTTGAAAAAATTTTTCCTGAGTTTTTTTATGGTTAGAAAAGGTAGCTTGCAACCAACGTGCTTGCGCTAAGCAAGTAAACTACCTTCTTTCCTCTATTCTCTTGTGAGTGCGGGCGTGTAGAAGCTTATCTTTTTTTTTTACTTCCCACTTGCCATACGGTATATGGTCTAAGGTCAGCGATCGAGTGAGTGCATCGAAGTTAGGGCACAGTTGCATGGTTGTGTTTCTAGCTACGTGATAAGATGGAGTCGGGAGACGGAGAGTGAGATATGAACCCTGGATTCGTGATCGTATCAGTATCCCGGTTCGATGCCCATCTAATAGCCCTTTCTTCGGCAACGGTCTTTCCCAAGCAAGATGCACTTCTTACCGGTTTTCACCCTTTTGAAGTACCTGATAGAAGAAACTATTAGATAGATAAGGAGTTAACGGATGCTTTTTTATCATCGAACAGCGGAAAATTAAAATACCGGAACTCCCTCGGCACTTCCTTCGTCTGCTTTCTTCCGCCAGTACTCTTCTTGCTCCTATTCTACTATTCGATTATCTTTTCGCCTGCCTAAACTCACCGACCTTGCTTGGATATTCCTTTGACGTACGTGAATTAGGCCCTTGCTTGGCGGGTCGGGCGACCGGTTAGCAGTAGATCCTTTCCATATCGAATAAAGGAAGGCATCGAGTAGGGCTTCCCAGACAGAGAAAGATCGGGGTTTGGAGGCGGGATGATCGATGGTACCATTTTCTTCCTTCCTGACTGACCGAGCACCGGCATTAATCTTTCGTATGTGAGTCAGTTTTCCATACCCAATTCTCTCACATGATCGAGACTCTCCTATCTCCATTTCTCTGGTCACATATTAGAGTAGAAAGAACCAAGAAAGAAGGGTGGTGGGTTGGGGTAGGATATACCTTACCAGATACCTTAGATCTTGCTATGCTTGCTGACTTTTGCTACCTATTCTATTCTTGACACATTAGGGTAGGAATAATAGTGGGAACCGAGGCAAACCACCAAGTCGGAGGCCAAGCGGTCTTAGGAAGACAAGGACCGTTAACTGATAAGGTCGCCATGCCTCTCAGTACGTCAGCAGTTGAGCGTGACACAACTCCTTGGCTCACAGAACGACATGGCTACGATCCGACTTGCACAAGTTGCCAGTCATGCCAGAATTCTCACCAGTAAAGAAAAAACTCCGAAGAAGTCGTCCAGAATGGAGTCTAAAAGTGAAAATCATCAAACAAAAAAAGGCCAAATTCATCGTCGTCAGCACTTATCCAATCTGGCTCTCTAATGTTGTACCGGTGCCCAAGAAAGATGGCCGGGTAAGGGTTGGACTACCGAGACCTAAATCGGGCCAGTCCCAAAGACGATTTCCCCTTGCCACACATCGACATTCTGGTCGACAATGTCGCGGGCCATGAAATGTTCTCCTTCATGGATGGATTCTCAGGATACAACAAAATTTTGCTTGATGAAGAAGATCGGGAAAAGACAGCGTTCACTACACCATGGGGTACCTTCTGCTATCGAGTCATGCCCTTTGGACTCAAGAATGCTGCGGCAACCTACCAAAGGGCCATGATCACGCTCTTCCATAACATGGTACACTTTGAGATGGAAGTTTATGTAGATGATATGATTGTCAAATCTCGAAATAACGAAGACCATCTGGTGAATCTTGCAAGAGTTTTTAACCGACTCAGGAAATACAAGCGTAGGCTTAACCGAGCTTATAATTAGGCTTTGGACTTACTTCAGGCAAGCTTCTGGGCTTCATAGTAAGCAGACGAGGAATTGAGATCGATCCAGCAAAGATCAAAGCAATTGTAGAGATGCCTCCTCCCCAGAATCTCAGGCAAGTCCAATCATTCTTTGTACGGCTCAACTACATCAGCAGATTCATCGCCCAGCTCACTCATACCTGCGAACCTCTCTTCAAGCTGCTACGCAAGAATACATCCATGGAATGGACTCCAGAATGTGATGAAGCCGTCCAAAAGATCAAAAAAGATCTTCTAAACCCATCGTACCGCCGGAACCAGGCCGGCCACTACTTCTTTATCTATCCATGAAGGAGACCTCCATGGGAGCTGGGGCAAGATGATAAGAGTGGCCGCAAAGAACAGGCCATATATTATCGTTCAAAGAAGTTTCATCCCTACGCGAGACCATATACTCCTTCCTGGAAAGAACATGTGCTGGTTTGGTATGGGTCACAACCAAGATGCGCCATTACATGCAGTACTAGAAAACTCTCCTGATTTCCAGAATGAATCCCAAAAAGTACATCTTCGAAAAGCCCGTGACGAGTGACAGATTGGCTAAATGGCAGATGATTCTGTTCGGTAAGAATATGACATATTTTATGTAACTCAGAAGGCGAGGTTTTAGTGATTGAATTAAAGCAGATAGGCTAGCTGATCAATCTCTGGATGAGTATTCACCAGTAAATACAAAGTTCCAGATGAGGGAATACTATTTGCCATGAAAGAAGATGACTGCAGATGGTATCCTGGCTTTTTTATTTACTTTTTTGGAGCCTCCAATGCTAAAGGAGCAGGAGTTGGCGCGGTACTGGTATCCGAAACAGGGGCACAATATCCCGTCGTTACCAAGCTAAGATTCGAATGTACAAACAAGATGGTTAAATATGAAGCTTGTATCCTAGGATTAAGGGCGGCCTTGAGCATAAAGATTGAAGACCTTTTAGTATTCGGGGATTCGGACTTGATCATACACCAGGTTAAAGGGGATTGGCAGACCCGAGACGAAAAACTTCTTCCTTATCACCGTCACCTGGTCCACTTGAGCCAGATGTTCGACAGTATTGAGTTTCATCACATCCCCATAACTCCTCCAGCTGAACATGGACATCAGTTTATCCTGGTAGTCATTTCTTATTTCACCTTTTGGATCGAGGCAGCATCCTACAGAACTGTTCCAGAAGCTAGAGTAGTTAAATTTTTCAATCCCAACATAATCTGTCGATATGGGGTTCCTCACGAAATCATCACAGATAATGCGCCGAACCTGGACAGTGCCATGATGGACAGAGTTTGCCAACAATTCAAGATCACTCATTGCCTGCCCCCAGGAGACCTAAGACGAACGGAGCAATAGAAGCAGCAAACAATAATATCAAAAAGATTCTGGGAAAAAAATGGGAAAAGGTTATAAGTAGGCCGTTTGCTATTGCTGCTATAAGGGCTGCTCGCCTTTATACGGCTTGGCTTCGCTATCGCTCCTATGTATGTAGTGGTCGGCCTAATAAGTAGTCTTTTGACTATCGAAGAATGCTTATTATCTAGTTCTAGAAGCTTCGCCAGAAGCAAGCAAGCCGAGGTCGCTCTGCTTCGTAGACAAGGCTCGTTCCGTACTTGACTTACGAGCTCGTGTAGTACT